TCTAGCCGCGGGAGAATCCAATTTTTTTTTTCACCTTCAACCTTAACCATAAATGAAAATTCCATAAAGAATTACATAGATGAGGTTTGGATAAATAAAATCTATATTATTCTTCTTAATACTAATTATCAAGAATTTGAACAAAAAATTAATCCATTTGATAGAAAATCATTTTCAAGAGAAATTGTCTATTTTTTGAACTTAATTAATGAATTTTCAGTAAAATCAAGTTTTAATTTTAAGGAACTTTCATTATTTTCTAAAGAAGACAAAATGAATTTCGAAAATCAAATAAAAAATTTCAAATTTGTATTCAATGGAGTTATAACGGATCCTAACAATAAAACAATTATAAAAAAATCGAATGGAATAAAAGAAATAAGTAAACAAGTTCCTCGATGGTCGTACAAATTAATCGACGATTTAGAACAACAAGAAGGAGAAAATGAAGAGAGCGTAGGAGAAGATCATGGGATTCGTTCACGAAAAGCCAAACGTGTAGTAATCTTTACTGATAATCAACAAAATACAGATAGTGATAATAATACCAAAGACAGAACTAATCCTGATCAAGCTGACGAAGTGGCTTTAATACGTTATTCACAACAATCGGACTTTCGTCGAAACATAATAAAGGGTTCAATGCGAAACCAACGACGTAAAACAGTTATTTGGAAACTGTTTCAAGCAAATATGCATTCTCCTCTTTTTTTGGACAGGCTGAACAATTCTCTTTTTTTTTCTTTTGATATTTCTGAACTGATGAAAATAATATTTCGAAATTGGATGTGTAAAAACAAAGAATTCACGATTTCCGATTCTACTTGTAACGGGGAAAAAACAAACAAAAATGAGAAAAAAGAAAAGGACAAAAGAGACGAAGACAAAAGAGAAGAAAAAACCCAAATAGAAATAGCTGAAGCTTGGGATAGCATTGTGTTCGCTCAAGTAATAAGGGGTTGTGTTTTAGTAACCCAATCACTTCTTCGAAAATATATTCTACTACCTTCATTAATAATAGCTAAAAATATTATTCGTATGCTATTTTTTCAAATTCCTGAATGGTCCGAGGATTTAACGGATTGGAATAGAGAAATGCATGTTAAATGCACCTATAATGGAGTTCAATTATCAGAAAAAGAATTCCCGAAAAACTGGTTAACAGACGGTATTCAAATAAAAATTCTATTTCCTTTTCGTTTAAAACCTTGGCACAGATCGAAGTCAAAACCCTCTCATATTCTTAACGATGTAAGGAAAAGGAAAAAGCAAAAAAACGATTTTTGCTTTTTAACAGTTTGGGGAATGGAAGCCGAACGGCCCTTTGGTTCTCCTCGAAAACGATTTTCCCTTTTTGACCCGATTTTTAAAAAACTCGAAAAAAAAATTAGAAAGTTGAAAAAGAATTTTTTTTTAGTTATAAAAACTTTAAACAAAAAAAGGAAAGTTTTTCTCAATTTATCAAAAGAAAAAAAAACTTGGTTCATCCAAAACCTTCTATTTCTAAAAGAAATAATAAACAAATTTTTTAAATCAAAAAGAAACCTAATTTTCTTATTTTGGTTTAGAGAAGTCTATGAATTAAATGAAACTAAAAAAGAAACGGAGTCGATAATCAATAATCGGACAATTCAAAAATCGTCTCCAAAAATGAAATTTATAGATTGGACAAATTATTCACTGACAGAAAAAAAAATGAAAGATATGACGGCTAGAACAAACGCAATCTTAAATCAAATAGACAAAATTACAAAAGAAAAGACAAAAAAAATTATAAGCTCCGAAATGAATATTCACCCTAACAAAATAAACTATAATGCTAAAAGATTACAATCATCAAAAAAAAATTTACAAATATTAAAAAAAAGAAATGCTCGCTTGATTCGTAAATCCTATTTTTTTATAAGAATTTTGATTGAAAGGCTATACATAGATATCTTTATAGTTATCATTAATATTCCAAGAATCAATGCACAACTTTTTCTTCAATCAACAAGGAAAATTATTCCTAAATACATTTACAATAACAAAGAAAATCATAAAAGAATTGATAAAACAAATCGAAATCGAATTCACTTTATTTCGATTATAAAAAAGTCACATAATAAAAGGAATATTAGTCTTATAAATAATAATAATAAAAACAATTCAAAAATTTCTTCTGACAGATCCTCCTTGTCACAAGCATATGTATTTTATAAATTATCACAAATCCAAATTATTAATTTATATAAGTTAAAATCTGTCCTTCAATATCACGGAACATCTCTATTTCTTAAGACTGAAATAAAAGATTATTTTTGGGACCAAGGGCTATTTCATCCCGAATTAAAAAAGAAAATTTTTCTAAATTCTGCAATGAGTCAATGGAAAAAATGGTTAAGGAGTCCTTATCAACATAAATACAATTTTTATCAGATTAGATGGTATAGATTAATATGGCAAACTAAAATCAATCAAGGCTGTATGGTTCAAAAAAAATCTTTACCAAAATGGAATTTATATGAAAAAGACCAATTCAAATCATTAATTCAGTACAAAAAACAAAATAATTTTGAAGCAGGCCTATTATCAAAGCAAAAAGAAAAAGAGAATTTGAAAAAAAACTTTCGATATAATCTTTTATCATATAAATATATTAATCATCATGATCAGAAAGACTCATATATTTATAGATCCCCATTAAAAGAAAATAAAAAGATTTCTTATAATTACAACCCAAATACAAGCAAATTTTTGGATATGTTAGGTAGTATTCTTATCAATAATTATCTAACAGAGGATGATATTATCGATATGGAGAAAACCCCAGCTAGAAAATATTTTGATTGGGGAATTCTTAATTTTTGTCTTAGAAAGAAAGTCCATATTGCGTACTGGATCGATACTGGAACCAAACATAAAAAAAATAATAAAACGGACCCTAATAAATATCAAATAACCGATAAAATTGATAAGAAAAATCATTTTTTTCGTAGGTTTCGCAAAGATCAAGAAACTAATTCATCTAAAAAAAAAAAAAATCTTTTTGATTGGATGGGAATGAATGACGAAATATTAAACGATCCTATATCCAATTTAGAACTTTGGTTCTTTCAAAAATTTGTCATATTGTACAAAATATATAAGATAAAACCCTGGGCAATACCAATCCAATTACTTCTTTTCAATTTTAATAGAAATGACAATATTAGTGAAAATAAAAAAATCAACAACAAGAAAAATGTCAATCTTTTTATATCTCTTGAAAAAAAATCTATTCAACTTGAAAATAGAACGCATGAGGAAAACGAATCGGAGGACCGAGCGGATCTTCGATCAGTTTTCGCCAATCAAGAAAAAGATATTGAAGAAGATTATGTGGAATCGGACAGGAAAAAACGTAGAAAGAAAAAACAATACAAAAGTAATACGGAAACGGAGCTCGATTTCTTCCTAAAAAGGTATTTATGTTTTCAATTAAGATGGGATGATTCTTTAAATCAAAAAATAATCAATAATATCAAAGTATATTGTCTCCTGCTTAGACTGACAAATCCACGAGAAATTATTATATCCTCTATTAAAAGGGAAGAAATAAGTCTGGATATTCTGATGATTCAGAAGGATTTAACGCTGACCGAATTGATGAAAAAAGGACTATTGATTATCGAACCGTTGCGTCTGTCGATAAAAAATGATGGACAATTTATTATGTACCAAATTCTAGGTATTTTATTGGTTCATAAGAGCAAAGAACATATTAAGCAAAAATACGGGGAAAAGAGCTATGCTGATAAAAAGAATTCTACCAAATTTATTGAAAGACATCAAAATCGAATTCGAAATAGAGACAAAAATAATTATGATTTACTTGTTTCTGAAAACATTTTATCGCCGAAACGGCGTAGAGAATTAAGAATTCTAATTTCTTTCACTTCACAACCAAAAAATAGAAATAATATTCATATAAACAGATACATTTTGAATGATAATAACATAAAACATTGTAGCTACGGGTTTGATAAAAGCAAAGATTGTGATAGATATAAAAATAGCCTAATAAGTAAATTAAAACTTTTTCTTTGGCCCAATTATCGATTAGAAGATTTAGCTTGTATGAATCGATATTGGTTTGATACTAACAACGCCAGCCGATTCGGTATGGTAAGGATACATATATATCCACAATTAAAAATTCGGTAAGGGTGCATTTTTGATGTATATATCATAACATTCTGATCTAATATAAGAAAAGAGAGAAGTGGACACATGTATTTTTTACATTCCCTATTCTAGTCTGATATATGTACGTATCAAGTCGATTTTAAAATTCATTAATTCATTTTTTTTTTTAGGTATAAATTTTTCGCTTTTGTAAGAAAAGAAATATACTATCTTTTTTTCTCTCTAGTCGAATAAAAGAAAATTGGATTTATTAATAATAAATTTGATTTAACAAAAGCAGGAATTACTAATGAAGTAAAGATTATTGTGTATATAAAATTTAAATACACTGAAATTATTATATTATTTAGCTATTAATATATTCTATATTCCTATTCTATATTCCATTTTAATTACATTTTCCATTCTTTTTATTATTCCTGATCAAGAAAAATATCTTCATTTAATATTTAATAAAAGAGGGGTTTTCATTTTATGGTAAAAAATTCATTCATCCCAGTTATTTCACAAGAATTAAAAGAAGAAAACAAAGGATCTATTGAATTTCAAATACTAAGTTTCACTAATAAGATACAAAGACTTACCTCACATTTGGAATTGCATAGAAAAGACTATTTATCTCAGAAGGGTTTACGAAAAATTCTAGGAAAACGACAACGACTGCTATCTTATTTTGCAAAGAAGAATAAAATACGTTACAAAGAATTAATTAATCGGTTGGATATTCGGGAATCAAAAACTAAAAACTAGTTAATTTTTTTTTATTTAATTATTTGATTTATTAGATCTTGGATTTTGATGAACTTTTTTTTCGTTTTCATTAATTCATGGAAGAATGAATCGAGGAAACCTCTATGAATGTACCAACTACACGAAAAGATCTTATGATAGTCAACATGGGTCCCCACCACCCATCAATGCATGGTGTTCTTCGACTTATCCTTACTCTAGACGGTGAAAATGTTATTGACTGTGAGCCAATATTAGGTTATTTACACAGAGGAATGGAAAAAATTGCGGAAAACCGAACAATTATACAGTATTTGCCTTATGTAACACGTTGGGATTATTTAGCTACTATGTTCACAGAAGCAATAACAATAAATGGTCCAGAGCATTTAGGAAATATTCAGGTACCTAAAAGAGCTAGCTATATCAGAGTAATTATGTTGGAGTTGAGTCGTATAGCTTCTCATCTATTATGGCTTGGACCTTTTATGGCGGATATCGGTGCACAAACTCCGTTCTTCTATATTTTTAGAGAAAGAGAATTAGTATATGATTTATTCGAAGCTGCCACTGGGATGAGACTGATGCATAATTATTTTCGTATCGGGGGGGTAGGGGCTGATTTACCTCACGGATGGATAGATAAATGTTTGGATTTTTGCGATTATTTTTTACAAAAAGTTGCTGAATATCAAAAACTTATTACGCGAAATCCTATTTTTTTAGAACGAGTTGAGGGAATAGGTATTGTTGCTGCAGAGGAAGCAATCAATTGGGGTTTATCAGGACCAATGCTACGAGCTTCTGGAATACAATGGGATCTCCGTAAGGTTGATCATTATGAGTCTTACGAAGAATTTGAGTGGGAAGTCCAGTGGCAAAAGGAAGGAGATTCGCTGGCTCGTTATTTAGTCCGAATTGGTGAAATGACAGAATCCATAAAAATTATTCAACAGGCTTTGGAAGGAATTCCAGGGGGACCCTACGAAAATCTAGAAGTTAGATGTTTTGATAGCGAAAAGGGTCCAGAATGGAATGATTTTGAATATCGATTCATTAGTAAAAAAACTTCTCCTACTTTTGAATTGCCGAAACAAGAACTTTATGTAAGAGTCGAAGCCCCAAAGGGAGAATTGGGCATTTTTCTGATCGGGGATCAGAGCAGTTTTCCGTGGAGATGGAAAATTCGCCCACCGGGTTTTATCAATTTGCAAATTCTCCCTCAACTAGTTAAAAGAATGAAATTGGCTGATATTATGACAATACTAGGTAGTATAGATATCATTATGGGAGAAGTTGATCGTTGAAATGATAATTGATACACCGGAAGTCATTAATACGAGAGAAGTACAAGCTATCAACTCTTTTTCCAGATTAGACTCCATCAACGAGATCTATGAAATTATATGGATGCTTGTTCCTATTTTTACTCTTGTACTGGTAATCACACTAGGCATACTAGTAATTGTGTGGTTAGAAAGAGAAATATCTGCAGGAATACAACAACGTATTGGACCTGAATATGCCGGTCCTTTTGGAGTTCTTCAAGCGTTAGCCGATGGAACAAAATTACTTTTCAAAGAGAATCTTTTTCCCTCGAGGGGGGATACTCGATTATTCAGTATCGGGCCATCTATAGCAGTCATATCAACTTTATTAAGCTATGCAGTAATTCCTTTTGGATATCATTTTATTTTAGCTGATCTAAAAATTGGTGTTTTTTTATGGATTGCCATTTCAAGCATTGTTCCCATCGGTCTTCTTATGTCAGGTTATGGATCAAATAATAAATATTCTTTTGTAGGTGGTCTTCGAGCTACTGCTCAATCTATTAGTTATGAAATACCCTTAACTCTCTGTGTATTATCCATATCTCTACGTGCGATTCGTTGAAAGATAAACTTTTTTATAAGAAAATTTAAGAACAGAAAAAGGCAAAATGAAATGAATTGACTATATTTCCTTTTTTTTGGTTCATGAACGAAATTGGATAGTTATATGAGTGAAATAAAACAGCTTGAACCTTTGGCGTAAAAAATGGAGACTCATTTCCTATGTACAAGAGTAAAGCAGAACTAAACTAAACATAATAAGACGAAAGCGGTTGCCCCAAGATTGGTTGATTATTCATCCTGGCTTGAAGCGGGCTCAAGATCAACTTTATTGAGTTTTCACTATCATTTATCTGTATTACCATAATGCTAACTAGCGAGTAATTGAGCAAAAATAAGTGGATGGTTAGGAACACCAAGATACACAAAGGACTGGTAATAGAGATTTTAAAAATTATAAAAAAAGAATAGAAAGATATTTCGACAAAGATATTTCAACATAATAATATAAAAAGAATATTAATTGGGGCTTTTAATTCGTAGAAATGATCAGGCAGTACTCCCCATAACATAATTCCAATTCAGAGTATCCTCCCGCCCACTGATTAAAGAAATGACTATCAGGAACGAAATAATCCTTTGCTTTCTTTTTTTTTTATTATTTTCATTTTTTGACCCCTTCCCCTTTTTCAGAAAGAAGAATAGGAGCGAAACAAAGAATATAATACGTTTACAATAGAAAAAAGAGATCCTTTTTCCTTTTTATTTATTTGATTTTTCCTATATCCATATTTATGTTTATGGAAATCAAATTCGTATCATAATGCATAAAATAAGGAAATGTCTAATTATTTTTCGTAATCAAAAAAGAAAAAAGATAGGGTGAAATAGCTATTGCTATTTCTACAAGGAATATTTTATTGAATATTTTATTGAAATATAAGTTATTACCCAAAAAAGAAAAATTTCAATTCTTAAAGGATGAGATCAATTCAGAAGTACTTTTTTATTTTTAGTATTATAACGTATTATAACAGATAGAATTGCATTGGTCGAATTAGGGAACGTTCGATCCATATTTATCGTATTTAGCAGATAAATACGATAAATATATGTATTAAAATAAATAATACGACCCGGTCCTTAGATTTATTTATGGCCTTAGAGGAGCCGTATGAGGTGAGAATCTCATGTACGGTTCTGTAATAGCGACCGGAACAGTGATGTTATCATCGACTATGATTATCTAACAGTTCAAGTACAGTTGATATAGTTGAGGCGCAATCAAAATATGGTTTGTGGGGATGGAACTTGTGGCGCCAACCTATAGGGTTTATCATTTTTTTAATTTCGTCCCTGGCAGAATGTGAAAGATTACCCTTTGATTTACCAGAAGCAGAAGAAGAATTAGTAGCAGGGTATCAAACCGAATATTCGGGTATCAAATTTGGTTTATTTTATATTGCTTCCTATCTAAACTTATTAGTTTCGTCATTATTTGTAACAGTTCTTTACTTTGGAGGTTGGAATATGTCTATTCCCGCCATTTCCCTTCCAGACTTTTTTGAAATAAATAACGTCGGCGGAGTCTTCGGGGTAACAATTGGTATCTTTATTACATTGGTTAAAACTTATTTGTTCTTGTTCATTTCGATCACAACAAGATGGACTTTGCCTCGACTAAGAATGGACCAATTATTAAATCTTGGTTGGAAATTTCTTTTACCTATTTCTCTCGGAAATTTATTATTAACAACTTCTTCCCAACTTCTTTCACTATAAAGAAATGCTTTTCTATATTCTGTCTTGTCTCAAACAAAACAAGAGAAATAAATAAACATAAGATTATTCATAGATATTCACTATATGTTCTCCCTAATAAATGGGTTCATGAATTATGGTCAACAAACCATACGAGCTGCTAGGTACATTGGCCAAAGTTTCATGATTACCTTATCCCACATAAATCGTTTGCCCGTAACTATTCAATATCCTTATGAAAAATTAATCACATCTGAACGTTTTCGTGGTCGAATCCATTTTGAATTTGATAAATGCATTGCTTGTGAAGTATGTGTTCGGGTATGTCCTATTGATCTACCTCTTATTGATTGGAAATTGGAAACTGATATTCGAAAGAAGCGATTGCTTAATTATAGTATTGATTTTGGAATCTGTATATTTTGTGGTAACTGTGTTGAGTATTGCCCAACAAATTGTTTATCAATGACTGAAGAATATGAACTTTCTACTTATGATCGTCACGAATTGAATTATAATCAAATTGCTTTAGGGCGTTTACCAATGTCAATAATTGACGATTATACAATTCGAACAATTTTGAATTCATCTCATCAAAACAAAACGCGAAATCTCCTTTGATTAAAGATTAATTAAAGAACAATTTCCAATTCATAAACTAAGATTCCATTTTGACCGAAAAAGGGGGGAATGATTTTTTCATTTTGTGTATTCAATAACTACAAAACTCAACCAGTTATTTGATTGGCCAGTTATTTGATTGGTTGGTGAGAACCGGAGCATGGCTTAATTTGGATTGAAAATCTAATAATATACCCCCCGAGTTCTATCTATAGTTATTTCAAAATTTCTATTTTTCATTTCTATTTATATCTATTTATATATAATAATTTTTAATCATTACCCTTTTTGAGAAAGAATAAGATAAGTTTAATAGTTGTACCTACAATAATTTCCAACCCTTAGGGTTTAATTCAATTATCACCCTATTCTAAAAAAATCTAAAAAAGGGCTTTTCCCGTTGAGGTCAATAAGGTCATGAAAAAACAATTTTATTTTTTATCTTTTATTTTACGTAAAATGGATTTGCCTGGACCAATACATGATTTTCTTTTAGTTTTTCTGGGATTAGGTCTTATATTAGGAAGTCTAGGAGTGGTATTACTTACCAACCCAATTTATTCTGCCTTTTCGTTGGGATTGGTTCTCGTTTGTATATCCTTATTCTATATTTTATCAAATTCTCATTTTGTAGCTGCCGCGCAGCTACTTATTTATGTGGGAGCTATAAATGTTTTAATTCTATTTGCTGTGATGTTCATGAATACTTCAGAATATTACAAAGATTTTAATATTTTGACCGTTGGGAATGGGTTTACTTCCTTAATTTGTACAAGTATTTTTGTTTCACTAATTACTATTATTCCAGATACGTCATGGTACGGGGTTATTTGGACTACAAGAAAAAACCAGATTATAGAGCAGGATTGGATAAGTAATAGTCAACAAATTGGAATTCATTTATCAACCGATTTTTTCCTTCCATTTGAATTCATTTCAATAATTCTTTTAGTTGCTTTGATAGGTGCTATTGCTGTGGCTCATCAATAATAAATCTTTGGAATTAGCAATTGAAATACAAATTCAACTTGTTTGTTGCTCGATCTTATTACATCCATTTGACTTTAATTCTATTTGAATTTGAGGATTATTCATGTAGAGATTTGTTTATTCGATTTATTTCAATATGAATAAGAATTCAATATCAACATATTGGATTGACTAGAATAAGAATTTCATAAACCAAGTACACAAGAAATAAATAGATTGGTAATAAATCGAAATTGATAAGGAGTTGACTGATGATGCGGGAATATGTACTTGTTTTGAGTGTCTATTTATTTTCTATCGGTATTTATGGATTGATTACGAGTCGAAATATGGTTCGAGCTCTTATGTGTCTTGAACTTATACTGAATGCGGTTAATATAAATTTTGTAACATTTTCTGATTTTTTTGATAGTCGCCAATTAAAAGGAAATATTTTCTCAATTTTTATTATAGCTATCGCGGCCGCTGAAGCCGCTATTGGATTGGCTATTGTTTCGTCAATTTATCGTAATAGAAAATCAACTCGTATCAATCAATCCAATTTGTTGAATAAGTAGTATTAATCATAAGTATTAATCATATAAAATAGAATAGAAAATAGAAATTTCTATATAAATACATATAAATAATATTTATATATAATATTTATATATATAATATATATAAATAGAACCTTTCTATTCATCAAATTGAATTGGTATATATGATACGGATACGGAACCAATCAGATCATGTTTGCGAAAAACGAATAAATTAAATTAAATTAAAGCATCTTGGTTATATCTCCCGAGTCGATCCGGAATTGAATAGCACAAGTCTGGTAAATCATTGATTCGTCTGGTATTCACATATATGATTCATTGTAGAAATTTACTAGATCGAAAAAGTATAAAGTTAAAAAAAAAATTCTAAATCCAATGTCACATTCAGTAAAGATTTATGATACATGTATAGGTTGTACTCAATGTGTCCGCGCCTGCCCCACAGATGTATTAGAAATGATACCTTGGGACGGGTGTAAGGCTAAGCAAATTGCCTCTGCTCCAAGAACAGAAGATTGTGTTGGCTGTAAGAGATGTGAATCCGCCTGTCCAACAGATTTTTTAAGTGTTCGAGTTTATTTATGGCATGAAACAACTAGAAGCATGGGTCTAGCTTATTGATACTTTCCAGAAAATACCACTTGAATACATTTGATTTTTTGTTTACCGACAAAAACCCTTAATCAAAAAAATTCTCTTTTTTTGATTAAGGGTTTTTCTGGTCCAAGTTATCTTGTTTTTACCATGAAGTCTTTTCCTTGGTTAACAATGTTTGTAGTTTTACCAATATCCGCGGGTTCCTTAATTTTTTTTCTACCACATAGAGGAAATAAGGTAATTAGGTGGTATACTATTTTTATATGTATAGTAGAATTACTTTTAATGACTTATACATTCTCTTATTATTTTGAATTGGACGATCCATTAACCCAATTAATAGAAGATTATAAATGGATCCATTTTTTTGATTTTTACTGGAGATTGGGAATAGATGGACTTTCTCTCGGACCTATTTTACTGACAGGGTTTATCACTACTTTAGCTATTTTAGCGGCTCGGCCAGTTACTCGGGATTCCCGATTATTCCATTTTTTAATGTTAGCAATGTATAGTGGTCAAATAGGATTATTTTCTTCTCAAGATCTTTTACTTTTTTTCATCATGTGGGAATTAGAATTAATTCCCGTTTATTTGCTTGTAGCCATGTGGGGAGGAAAGAAACGTCTCTATTCAGCTACAAAGTTTATTTTGTATACTGCGGGAAGTTCTGTTTTTTTATTAATGGGGGCTTTAGGTATCGCTTTATACGGTACCAAGGAACCAACATTTAATTTTGAAACATTAGCCAATCAATCATATCCCATGGCTCTGGAAATAATATTCTATATTGGATTTCTTATTGCGTTTGCTGTCAAGTCACCGATTATACCCTTACATACATGGTTACCAGACACCCACGGAGAAGCACATTACAGTACTTGTATGCTTCTAGCCGGAATCTTATTAAAAATGGGAGCATACGGGTTGGTTCGAATCAATATGGAATTACTACCCCATGCTCATTCGATATTTTCGCCCTGGTTGATAATAGTGGGCGCAATACAAATAATCTATGCAGCTTTAACATCTCTTGGTCAGCGAAATTTAAAAAAAAGAATAGCCTATTCGTCTGTATCTCATATGGGTTTCATAATTATCGGAATTTGCTCTCTAAGCGAGATGGGACTCAATGGAGTCATTTTACAAATAATATCACATGGATTTATTGGCGCTGCACTTTTTTTCTTGGCGGGAACGAGTTATGATAGAATACGTCTTCTTTATCTCGACGAAATGGGCGGAATGGCTGCCCCAATGCCAAAAATATTCACGTTATTCAGTATCTTATCGCTAGCGTCTCTTGCATTACCGGGCATGAGCGGTTTTTTTGCTGAATTGATAGTATTAATTGGAATAATTACTGACCAAAAATATCTTTTAATGCCAAAAATACTAATTACTTTTGTACTGGCGGTTGGAATCGTCCTAACTCCTATTTATTTATTATCTATGTTACGCCAGATGTTCTATGGATACAAGCTGTTTAATGCCCAAAATTCTTATTTTTTTGATTCTGGACCACGAGAGTTATTTCTTTCGATCGCTATCCTTCTTCCTGTAATAGGTATTGGTATTTATCCGGATTGCGTTTTCTCATTATCAGTTGACAAGGTTGAGGCTATTCTATTTCCGTTTTTTTATAGGTAGTTTTTCGAAATAAAACAGAAAATGAAAAAGGAATCCTATTCTTTTCTTTTTTAAAAATGAAAACTTTAACAATAAAAAAAATCTCTTTTTTTTCCTTTTCATTTAAATTTAAGTTAAAAAAAAAATTAATTCTACACACCTTTATGCCTTTGCCCCCTTTTGAGAATTTTTTGAATCAAGTAATGTAGTGATTCAAAAAGTTCTCAAAGAATTACCTAAAACTTCTTGTATATGTTGTCCCTCTTGTATATGTTGTCCTATAGTTATATGCGACAGATCCCTTCATCAATTTGATGTTAATGTAAATGAACCATAACTATGTAGTCCAAGTCCTAATAGATTAACTCCAAAATAGCAGATCCAAATTATAAGAAAGCCCATAGAAGCAACAATTGCAGAATTTAAACCCTCATCAGAATTTTTATTTGTTCGAATATGGAAATAAATCACGAATATGGCCCAAGTAATAAAAGCCCAAGTTTCTTTTGGGTCCCAATTCCAATATGATCCCCAGGCTTCATTAGCCCAGACCGCTCCCGAAAGAATACCTATGGTCAAAAAAATGAACCCTATACTAATAATACGATAACCCCACTGATCTAATTGTTGAATCAATTGAGACCTGTAATAATTTCTAGAAGAAAGAAAGGAAGTATTTTTAAAAACATTATTTTTTTTCGTCATGTATTGGCTCTTACCAAAAGAAAATGAACTAGATAATAAATTATTACTTTTAGCACTATCCAAAGTTCTTATGATTTTGTAAAATGTAATTACTAGAAGAGCTACTGATAATAATGATCCACATAAAAGAGCTGCATAGCCCAACACCATCATACTTACGTGCATCATTAACCACCGGGATTGGAGAGCAGGTACTAAGACTTCAGATCGATGCAGGTTAGTTAAAAAACCCGAAGTAGCAAACGCTTGGGTAAAAAAAATACTTGGGGCAATTATTATGTTTAAATAATTTTTTTTTTTTTTCAAATATGGAACCATATGAATAATTGCAAAACCCCATGAAAGAAAGATTAATGATTCATATAAGTCACTTAATGGTAAATGTCCCGAATAAATCCAACGAGTAACTAATAATCCTGTTATACAGAAAAAAGCAGTTCTCATGCCCTTTTTTGACGAAGCATAAAGTCCTACAAATTCGTCGACTAATAAGGCCATTAAATGAATTAGAATTCCAATTGAAACAACCGAAAAAGAAATATGAGTTAATATGTGTTCTAAAGTCAAAAATATCATAAAAATTCTTAACAAATTAACAAAAGGGTAGGATTCTTTAATTATACATTATACATAATTGAAATCATGAATTGAATTCATTATCATTATAGGGCGTATTGTATCCTCTTGAAAAGGAAATGAAAAGATAAGACATTATATTATGCCGCCACTCGGACTCGAACCGAGATGCTCTAGCACTGCTTCCTAAGAGCAGCGTGTCTACCGATTTCACCATAGCGGCTTGCTCAAAATCATAATAACCAATTTTGATTCAATCGTCGAGCTTTAATTTTAGTAGCTTAGCTCAAATATTTTTTTTTTATTTTTTATTTCGAAAACATAAAAATTAATGAATCAAAGCATCAATTATTTCATTTAAATAAATTATTTAATTGAAATAATTGATGCTTTGAGTATTTTCATAATAATCTTTATTATTATTTAATGTGTCAATTTTGATTAACTTAACAATGTTGTTTTTTTGTAGTTTCGACTCTTATACTCTTATACAACGAAACTCTTGTAAATAATATAATTCTTATTGCAGTCTATGACTAGGGCTAAAAAAAAATTCTATTTTTTTTTTATGGATTACAATTTTAGATTCATGAAACTATTTTATTTAATAATCCTTAGTATTTCAGGGCTTAAAGAATTTGTGTTAAGATTTAATTTAACAATTTAATTAGGTATTGAGTTGGGCATATCATATAACAAAAAAATTTCGTGATTTTTTTTTAATATTGTCTAATTTTTAATATATATCTTGAGATCCATCTTCCAGTCCAAATATATAGTGTAAAAAAAATCATTCAAAAATAACCTCTTATATACATATCTATCTAAACTAAATATGCAATATGAAAATTTTATTAATTGGATAGAAAGGGGAGCTTATTAGTTATTTAAAATAATATTTTTAAGGAGGGTGACTTAAAAATTAATAATTTTTGTTTTTAACGATTAGTTTTTTTTTTACTAATGATTTTAGATCGGCTCTTTTTTATTCATCTATTCAAAAACTTATTAAAAACTTATTAATATTTCGTATTATTGTGACAAAGGGCTGGACGGGTAAAATAAGAATCCCCATCCCGGAAATGAGAAAATTTGCTAAAAATCAAAAAGACGAACTTTGTGTCTTCTTTTTTTTTTGCAAACAAAAACAAAAAGTACCCTTTTTATAATTCAATATCCAAATTAGATTCCACATATCCATAGGATAAGAGGGGAAGGGGGTCAATTTTGTATTGATTATCTCAATAAAGGCTGGAAATTATATAAAATTATATAGAAATTATATAATTAAATTTCTATTTATTCTATTTATTTTATATTCTTTATAGTTATATATTTATTTATTTTCTATTCAAAGTATATGTATATCATATTCTGTATATATTGTATAGAATATTGTATAGAATATTATATCGATGTATATATTCGTTATGTATCTATTCGTATATATTTTTTATTTTAAATGCTAAATCAAATTTAAATGCTAAATAAAATTCAATCTTTTTCCGATGTCAACCCGAGTTAGATTATTCCGATGTTTGATTTTTTATTTGTTGCACAAAAAAACTTTTTGAATTTCTCGTAGAAAGAGATTTTGATAACGAAAAAGCTTTCAACGCGGTCCAATATCCCTTTCTTTTCCAAATATTTTTTCGAATACGCTTTTTTGAAATAGAAGTACGTTTTTTTGGAACTGCCATTCAACATTAAAGAGATTATTTATTTTATTGTTAGAAGTGGATGTGAAAGACATATATTGTCATATAGTGTTAAAAAAAAAATTGTTCTTTATTATCTAGCTATTTAGTCGTTAAATTCTATTTGCTTCCTACAAAGCCTAACCATTGCTTTTTATTAGTTCGTAGTTAGATTTATTCTTTTTTTCGTCATACTGTATTTATATATAGAATAATTTATATATAGAATTTATATAGAATAAAATACATCAAAAACTTTAGTTTTTTATCCCCATGAAAATGTTTTTTTTTCTTTTTTTTTTTCTAGGAATTGGTTAAGCTCGAAGAGAGGGTCTCCCTAATTGAAATTGAATTTATTGAAGTTGAATTTTCAAATTCAAAATTATTAATCAATTTTTAAAAAATATATGATTTTCTAAAAACCATTTCATGTAAAAGATATTTTATTAATTCTCTTTTTCCTTTTTATTAATTATTTTTTTCCCTTTATCTTATGTAAACGTAAAGCGCCCAATATCATACATAGGATTTGTTATAAACAAAAGAGAAGGCATTAAATCTGGGTCAAAATAAAATACAATCATTAATAATTCTGACTTGAAAAAAGTAATAATAAAAAAAAGAATTCTTTTTTTTATTATTACTTTTTTATTGAATGTTGAAGAATTTTGGAAAAAGAATTTTTTTTATCATTTTTATAAAATTAAGTACTACTTTTAATATAATTCTTTATCCTTTGTATATAAATTCTCTGGATATAAATTTTTGCAATCCACAGCAATAATCGAATTTTAGAGTAAATTTTCTTTTATTAGTGTCTTGTTTCATTAGTATCGTCGTATATTATTTGACCAATTCTAACTTCTTAATTTGAATATGTAAAGTATTTTGAAAAAAAATTCAGAATAATTATGAAGAAAAATTTCTATTTAAGTTTTGAATATCATTATTATTAATTATTCTTTTTTTTTGGCAAATCCGTTCAATAAAATTGAAAAATAACAAGAGATAAGAGCCGATGAATCAGAACCAAGAAAGAATTAATCATTAATTAAGTTATGGCACATATATATCAATATTCGTGGATCATACCCTTCGTTACACTTGCAGTTCCTATGTTAATAGGAGTGGGACTTCTACTTTTCTCGGCGGCAACAAAAAAACTTCGTCGTCGGTGGGCGGTTCCGAGTATTTTATTGTTAAGTATAGTGCTTATTTTTTCAACCGATTTGTTTATTCAGCAAATAAATAGTAATTCTATTTATCAATATATATGGTCGTGGACCATCACTAATGATTTTTCTTTAGAATTCGGACACTTGATTGACCCATTGACTTCTATTTTGTTACTATTAATTACTACAGTTGGAATTATGGTTCTTATTTATAGTGATAATTATATGTCTCATGATCAAGGCTATTTGAGATTTTTTGCTTATATGAGTTTTTTCAATACTTCAATGTTGGGATTAGTTACTAGTTCTAATTTGATACAAATTTATATTTTTTGGGAATTGGTTGGAATGTGTTCTTATCTATTAATAGGTTTTTGGTTCACACGACCTATTGCATCGAATGCGTGTCAGAAAGCGTTTGTAACTAATCGTGTAGGAGATTTTGGGTTACTATTAGGAATTTTAGGCCTTTATTGGAT